ACCGATACGTTGTTGTATACCCGCGGATATTTCTCTTTCTAACCAAACAATGACTAGTACACCTATTGTAATTCCTAATACAGGAGTAAAAATAGGGATAAGCACCCATATGATCCCATAGACCTCTTTTAAGGATTCCAATCTAGAAAAAGAATTGATAGCTTGTACTTCTGTTGTATCAATTATCATTTTAACGATCAACTTCTCCCATAATGATATCTATACTACCTAGTATCGTCATAATATCAGCCAATTTCATTCTTTTAACTAACTGAGGAAGAATTTGCAAATTAATAAATCCCGGCGGCCTAATTTTATATCGCCAAGGAAAAACACCCTTATCTCCTATCAAAAAAATTCCCAATTCTCCCTTTGGTGCTTCGACTCTCGCATAAAGTTCTTGCTTCGACAATTCAAAAGTCGGAGAAGGTTTTTTACTAATGAATCGATAGTCAAACTCATTCCATACAGTATCTTTTACTCTATCAAAGCGGCGGATTTCTAAATTTTCATAGGGCCCTCCCGGAATTCCTTCTAGGGCCTGTTGAATAATTTTTATGGATTCTGTCATTTCGCTGATTCGTACTAAATAACGAGCTAACGAATCCCCCTCTTTTTGCCATTGGACTTCCCAATCAAATTCATCGTAACACTCATAATGATCAACTTTACGAAGATCCCATTCTATTCCGGAAGCTCGTAGCATTGGTCCCGACAAACCCCAATTTATTGCTTCCTCTCCACCAATAATGCCTACTCCTTCAACTCGTTCTAAAAAAATGGGATTCCGTGTAATAAGCTTTTGATATTCAGCAATTCCTGTTAAAAAATAATCGCAAAAATCCAAACATTTATCTATCCAGCCATGAGGTAAATCAGCAGCGACTCCACCAATACGAAAAAAATTGTGCATCATCCGCATACCGGTGGCAGCTTCGAATAGGTCATATATTAATTCTCTTTCTCGAAAAATATAGAAGAAAGGAGTCTGCGCCCCAATATCTGCCATAAAAGGGCCAAGCCATAACAAATGCGAAGCTATACGACTTAACTCCAACATAATGACTCTGATATAACTGGCCCTTTTAGGGACTTGAATATTGCCTAATTGCTCTGGCGCATTTACAGTTATTGCTTCTGTGAACATAGTAGCTAAATAATCCCAACGTGTTACATAAGGCAAATATTGTATAATTGTTCGATTTTCCGCAATTTTTTCCATACCTCTGTGTAAATAACCCAATATTGGTTCACAGTCAATAACATCTTCACCATCTAGAGTAACAATGAGTCGAAGAACACCATGCATTGATGGGTGGTGAGGTCCCATATTGACTATCATGAGGTCTTTTCTTGTAGATGGTACAGTCATAGGTTTTTCCCGATTCATTCTTGCATGAATTGCTGAAAGCGAAAAGAAGTTCATCAAACTTTAAGCGAATCATTCAAACCAACTCTTCAAATTAACGAGTTTTTCTTTCTCGAATATCCAACTGCCCTATTAATTCTTTATAACGCACTCTATTTTTTTTTGACAAATAAGCCAGCAACCGTTGACGTTTTCCCAGAATTTTCCGCAGACCTCTCTGAGATAAATAGTCTTTTTTGTGCAATTCCAAATGTGAAGTAAGTCTCCGTATCTTATTGGTGAAACTTACTACTTGAAATTCAACAGATCCTCTGTTTTCTTTGTTTTCTTCTTGTTCTTTCAAAATAATGGAAATAAATGAATTTTTTACCATAAAAGAATTTGACACTCCCCTTTTTACAGATATTGATTTTATTGATCAGTAATAATAATGTCAGAAATTTTAATGTAGTATACACAATAATCATAGTTTATTTATATTCATTTTATCAATTAACATTAATTAATTTATCAATTAACATTAATTAATCCGATTTTTGAGTTCATTTGGATAGTGATACAAAAAGACGATAGCAAATAGTTTAGTACAAAGATTCTGCTGATTAATTTATAGCTTTAATTGATACGCCATTTCCTTATTTTTTATCCTAAACTGGGATGTAAGACAGTACATGTGTGCATCGGGTTACTTGCATATAACATGGATATTACAGATCACGGACAGCAGAAAAAATGAAAAATATGATTGATAGAACAATAGAAGATATAGGAAACTCAAAAATTTAAATTAGGGATACATATATATCCTTAACATACTAAAGCGGCTCCCATTATTGGTGTCAAACCAATAGCGATTCATACAAGCTAAATCCTCTAATCGATAATTAGGCCAAAAAAAGAACTTTAATTTTATTAATTCATTTTTTTTTCTGTCAAAATTTTCACTTTCATCCAAAAATTGACTCCAGTTTTTTATCTTGTTCTCCTTGCAAAAGAATTTCTTTCTATGCACATTATTTTGATTCTTTAAATTGAAGGAAATTAGAATTCTCAATTCTCTACGACGTCTAGACGATAAAATTTTTTCAGGAACAAGCAAATCAGAATTCTTTTTGTCTCTATTTAGAGTTTTATGTCTTGGAATGGATTCATCAAAATGATTCTTAGCAACATTTTGGGGGTTTCGGTATCTTTGATTACTTTGGTGCTTACTTTTATGAACCAACGAAATACCTATGATTTGATACATAAAAAACTGTCCGTCATTTTTTACAGATAGACGGGCGGGTTCCATAATTAATATTCCCTTTTTTGTTAATTGTGTAAGATTTAAACGTCTCCTCATTATATCCAAATTCATTTCTTTCCTTTGAATATAGGATATAGAAATTTTTCTTACATTTATTAGGCTAACCAGGAGACCATATATCTGGATATTATTCATCATTTTTTGATTCAATTGATTCAAACGTCCAGTCCATCTTAATTGCAAAGGAAAATCTCCTTTGATTAATATTTGTAGTTTTTCGATCGATTCTAAAAGGGATTCTTCAATATTGTTTTGATTCTTTAATTCAAAATATTGTTTTGAATTGGATGGACTAAAATTGAAAAAATCCTCATCCTCTTCGTGCTTTCCCTTGATATTTTGATTTTCACTAAAATTTGGATTGATATTCAAATTAAAAAGAAGTAAGTTGCTTGGAATAAACCAAGGTTTCTCTTTATATTTATGATAAAGTATCAAAAACTCTGGAAATAAAAAAAATTTCGGATTTGATATGGGGCGATTTAAGATTAAGAATTTTTCATTCATTCCCATCCAATCAAAAGGCATTCCCATCCAATCAAAAAAGACCCTTTTGTAATTGATTTCGGAATTTGAATAAATCGGAAGATAAAAAAGACCATTATTCGGAATTTTATCCCTTATTTGGATTTGGTCCTTATTAGATTCAACCTGAATATTTGTATTCAATTTCCAACCCAAATATTTTCTATCTGTATTTTTTTCCATATATATAATATCACTTTTTCCTAGATAATTCTTGATAGGAATATTTTTGAGTATGTTAACAGTTTTTTCTTTATTTCTGGTGGAATTTTCTTGCTTCTTATTTGGTTCTAATGATGATCTATAAATATAGGACTTCTTATTAGTTTCAGAATGAATATATTTATATGATAAACGATCATATCTATAGTTTTTTTGAAAATTCTCTTCTTTATTTGATAATAAATAGACTTTCAAATTTTGTTTTTTTTTGTAATCAAATAATTGGTCTTTTTCATAGGAATACCATTTATTTAGATCCTTATTTTGAGACGGCTGGCATTGATTTTTTCCATTTCGCCATTTTTGTGGGACTAATCTAGACCATGTAATCTGAGATAAATCGTATTGATAATGACCTCTTAACCAGTTTTTCCATGGATTCATTCCAGAATTTGGAAGTTTCTTATGTCTTACTTCGTAATCAAAGATTCCTTGTCTTCCAAAAAAATCCTTTATTTCATTCTTAAGAAAAAAAGACGGTCCATTGTACTGAAGAATAGATCTTAACTTATTGAAGTGAATAACCTGGGTTTGTGATAATTTTAAAAATACATATTTTTGTGACAAGTAAGATAACTCAAAAAAAATATTTGACTTCCGCTTACTATTTCTAAGATTATCAAAAGCCTTTTTTATAGTCCTAGTCGAAATAAAGTCAATTTGATTTTGTTTTGTTTTATTAATCTTTTCTTTATTTGTTTCGTTATTGTCAATGTATTTCTCAATAATTTTTTTTGTTGATTCTATAAAAAGTTGTAGAGCGATTCTGCGCATATTAATGATACATAGAAAGATATCTATGTATATTTTTTCAATGAAAATTTTAACTATTAATTCAATATTATTTCTTTTTAATATTTTCCAAATTGTTGGGAGTGCTTCTCCATTATTCTTTTTATTTATTTTTTTTTTCAGCGTTACTGTTTTTTTATTTTTTTTCATTATTTCTATTTGATTTCTGATTGTGTTTCTTCTATCAATTCTATGTTTCATTTCTTCTTCTGTCTGTGAATAATTTGTCAAACCTTTAGGTCGATTTTGACTAAGTGATTCATGAATTATCTTATTGCTGATTATAGAATCCTTTTCTCTTTCAGTTTCATTTGATTCATATATTTCTCTCGTTATAAATAATGGAATTTTCTTTCCTTTTAAAAGTTCTTTTAGTATTTGTTTTACAAAGAAAAAGACTTTTGCTTCTTTTTTTTTTATTTTTTTTAAAGCTCTTCGAATTCTAAAATTGAATTTTCTGATTTCGACTTTATAGTCTATATCTTTAAAAATGGGTTCAAAAAAGGAAGGTGTTTTTCGCGGAGGACCAAAAGGATATTCCGTTTCCATTCCCAAAACTGTTAAAAAACAAGAATCAAAATCATCTTGTTGCTTTCGATCTCTATCAGAGAGTCGTAGCTTAGATCTGTGCCAAGGTTTCAAATGAAAAGGATATAGGATTTTTATCTGAAAACCTTCGATTAACCAATTTTTAGGAAATTCCGTTTTGGAGAATTGAAGACCGTTATAGTTGCACTTTAGATAAATTTCTCTATTCCAATCTTGAAAATCCTCGTACCATTC